ACCTTTATGAAGAGTTTCAAAAAACGTTCAAAGGTTGGATTGCCTTCTCCTGGGTACTCTCTCTTTAATAAGGTTTGATCTTCCAACTCGGCAATTCAAAGAGAGAGATTGATTGAATTGATGAAGCCTACTTTTCAACAAATTGAAACTCTTTCTCTTTAGCAAGGACTAAGCGTGTTCAAATTTGAAGCTTGCTTTAGTAAAGCACTTGTGGGAATTACCCTCTTTTGTGTGTGTCAACTGACTCTTAAACAAGACAAAACGTGGAACAGGAAAAAAAGAGTGAAAATCCTGTGTCTTCCTTTCGAATTCTTTTCTAAGAAAGAGGATATCTTTGGCGCTTGCCCTGTTCCCAGAACAAGAACGAGAGATAGGATTTCCCTAAGCCTAGCGCCCGCAAAAGCACGGAAAGTGGTTTAAAAAAAAGCCATCAGGTCAGTAAGCCTATTCGTTTGTCAAGGATCAGAGATTTTCGAAACCGCTACGCGCCTCAACATCTTTGTTGGATTTTTCCAAGTTTGGAGGAATAATCCCTATAGTCTTCTCAACCCAGATTCTTCCATAAAGAAAAATGACTTCAACACGCTGGCTAAGTTAGTCGAAGGAGCTTAGTGCCGTGGCTTAGGCGGCAACTCAAGCAAGACAGAACTACAGAGCTAACTCAATACTATGCAAAAGATAGCTAACCCAACTCAAGAGTAGCGCACCTCAGTAACTACAAGAAGAAGAGCAACAAGAGGAGATAGCTGCAAGACAAGACTAGAGAGCTTTGCTTTATAAGCGGTACGTACACACATGACACACTGAGTAGCTAAGCCTCGCAGGCGTAGGGCCTTGGTCCGTTAGATTAGAAGAGCTGGACGCAAGTTTTTGATTTACTCAAGCAGTTCCGGGCGGGGAAACTGGGGTCTCGTCAAGAAAGCTAATCCGTGAAAAGGATGCCTATCCATAAAAGAATCTCTCCCTTTGCCTAGGCAGAGGTCAAGCCCCGAATTAAGACTTTGAGATCCGGTTTCAACCGTCGGAACTGGGCTTTGGTTTGGCCAATAAAGAAGCCCATCCCTCCTTCCAAAAACAAGAACTTTAGCTCTAAGCCTGATGGAAGATTACTAGCTGTTTACCGTGAGTGACCTTTTTCTTCAACCTTGACAAGCGAGAGAAAGAGTGCTGTACTCGGGTTCTGAACCAGGCGAGCCTTTCTTTGCCTCTGTGCTTGCTCCTCCTTTTGCTATCGAAAGAAGTCAAAGAAGAATTAGCTCTGATTTCAGCCTAGCCCTTCTCCTTCGGTCGAAAACGAGCTCCTTCTCCCCTGCCCCTTGACGGTCAATCCAGCTATAGCTCCCATGAGACGGCTGACCTCCAACTCTTAGCGTCTTTCACGAAGATGCGCTCACTCTCTAAGCATTCGATTAAGTTTAAGGCGTCACAGTTGACGCCTTTGCTTTCTTGTCGTGCAATGCGGTGTCTTCTCAGCTCCCTTGCTCTGATGGATGCTATCAAGGTGAGGTTCTCGATGTCCAGTTCCGATCCATTAAGCTTGGCTCCTGTTCGGGACCCTGGTACTAGGTAGGGCTCTATAAGACATGGTTCTCTTCTTCCATGTTCTGGATCTGGATCCCCATGGTGCCGATCTCTTGTTGAGCATAATAGCTCCGGATCTTCATCTTCGAAGATGTGCTCGTGCAGTGATTGACGATGTTCAGATGCTCAGTTCTCTTCTTATTCTGGAGCGTAGGCATGACCCAGGAGGTCAAACTTGATGAATTCTGATTCGAATTCTCTTTCTGCTTCTCCGGATCACCCAAAAGAGGAGGATCTCTGGTCACATTGATTCGGTGATCGGTAGACGCTTCGAATTGAACTATTTGCCAAGCCCAAAGAGTAGTTAGCGGTCACAATCTGAGCATCCCGACTTTAGAGAGACCTTTAGCAGGGAGCCAGGAAGTGGAGCCAAAGAAAAGAGAGGGAAGGGAAATCCGAGCAAGTCATACATTTTGGTTCAAGGAAGTACTCCGCATTCGGCTCATCCCATGCTAATGATTCTGACCTTGGAAATGAGGAAGCGGTAAACCCCTATCATCCTGCTTTCGTTCCAGCAAGTATTCTGCTTGAATATCTTATCGTATGATAAAAGAAGAAAAAAACGGAAGCTCGTTCTTGCCTATTGGATTGCTTGGGACGTCTTCCTTTATGTCCCTTCTTCATCCTAAGATGAGTGATATCTGACTGAAGGGCGTAGCTTATCACATCCTCACTCGAGACTCTAAGAATGCAAATATGGATCGGCTCCTCCCAACCCATAAAGAACTAGACTAGAATGGTACCACTTATAGCCCTAAGCACCGATTTACCGATGGCGGAGGATCTGGATCAGGGGAATAGCTTGCTCCTTACGATTGGCATTATTTAGAAGGTCAGGCCGGAGGCTGACGCACCATATCAATTAAACGTAGGAAGTTTGTCTTGCTTGCCATCGTACCAGTTTTGGCCTGACTTTCTG